AAAAATATACATTATTATAATATTATATATACAACATGCTTATAGGGCTCAAAATACCCAGCTCGAGGCTTTCCTGTTTACGGGGGGTTTTCAGGATGAATAACAGCTTACGAGTTTAGGGGGGTAGGGGGGTTTTACGAAAAAAAACTTGTAAGCCCCAGGGGGGACTCTTAACAGATATGTTAGGAGAAATACAAATCATTTATGCTCTTGATATCAGTTATGCAATTCTTAAAATAAAATCTTTTCACCATGAACATTTTATATTTCAGGCAAGGAAATGTTCAACCTTGTCAACTAGCCTTAGCTCTGCACTGTGAAATGCCAGGTGAATGGAAGCCGAAAAAAAAAAAACCATGCCCATTAGAATGAACGCTTGGCATGTGGGGTCACGAGTTAAGATGTACTCCACCAACAACTTATGCCAGGGTCAAGGAAAGAATGGGGAATGCGACCAATAAATGGCCCTGAAATAGGAACCAAATGCCAGAAATAATTCACTGTGTGAAACCCCCACGAATAGTTGTCCCTGACCTATCATTAAACGAATGTACAGCGCTTAAGCCAAAATGTCTTCCTTGTCTGTATCGGACTGTGACTTGCAGAGGTGCTGGATACTTGGTATATATGTGTAATTTAACTATACCGAATCATGCTTTTAATTAACTGCATTCCTTCTATTAGTATGCAATTTTGTTGATTTAAATGAGATGTATTTTGTATTGCTTGAAAGTTTGTTGATGAATGAATGGGTAAATTCGATTAATGCTGAAGGACCATGTAAATGTCCTAATGCATTATTGATATGTTTTAAATAAATATATGGTGTAAGTACATATATGTACTTCAAAGAATAGTTAAACTTTAAAATGCTAGCTTTGGGAGTTAGTGGTGGGAGTTAAAATCTCCCTTCTTTGAGCAAGGCACTAGGGGGGATTTTAACCTCCGGCGGCCGGTTTACAAGACCGGCGCTCTGGCGCTGAGCTACTAGTGCAGGCTACTTGAAGAAGTTTGTTTTCGAGCCACCCGGCGACAGGGAAGAGGGCCAGGAAAATAAAAAAGTAAATAAAAGATGCAATTTGACCAATAATAATATAAGGGTGTTCAACAGGCATTCCTCCAATTCATGTAAGAATCGCTACGTCTGCAACTAAGGCTCAAAAAATTAGTTGGGAGAGGGGGCGAAATGTGAGTCCCCGTTGTTTGGATGTGTGTAGCAGAGGGACAAGTATTAGAACAAGGATTGATGCAAGAAGTGCTAGGACCCCTCCTAGTTTGTTTGGAATAGAGCGAAGGATCGCATATGCAAATAAGAAGTATCACTCAGGCTTGATGTGTGGGGGTGTGACTAGGGGGTTTGCAGGGGTGAAGTTGTCAGGGTCGCCAAGGTAGTTAGGGGTGAATAGTGCAAGTGCTGTAAGGGCAAGGAGCATGATGGCAAAACCTAAAAGGTCTTTGTATGAAAAGTAGGGGTGGAAGGGGATTTTGTCTGCGTCTGAGTTTAGGCCTGCTGGGTTGTTTGAGCCCGTCTCATGCAAGAAGAGTAGGTGTAGAATTGTGGCTGCTAAAATGACAAAGGGGAGGAGAAAGTGGAAGGCAAAAAACCGTGTTAGGGTTGCATTGTCTACTGAGAAGCCTCCTCAAATTCATTGTACTAAAGTGCCGCCCACGTAAGGGACAGCAGAAAGAAGGTTTGTAATTACTGTGGCCCCTCAAAATGATATTTGCCCTCATGGCAGGACATACCCCACAAAGGCAGTCATCATTACTAAGAGGAGAAGGACAACACCAATGTTTCAGGTTTCCTTATATAGGTAGGAGCCGTAATATAGGCCTCGGCCGATGTGCAGGTAAATGCAAATAAAGAAAAAAGAGGCACCATTGGCATGCATGTTGCGAATAAGTCAGCCAAAGTTTACATCTCGACAGATGTGGGCGACGGAGGAAAAAGCTGTGGCAATGTCGGAAGTATAGTGTATAGCAAGAAATAGTCCTGTTACAATTTGTGCAATTAGGCAAAGGCCTAGAAGGGAGCCAAAGTTTCATCATGCAGAAATGTTTGATGGGGCAGGGAGGTCTACTAGAGCATCATTTGCAATTTTAAGAAGGGGGTGTGTTTTTCGTAGGCTGGCCATAAGGTTTTCTGTAGTTGAATAACAACGGTGGTTTTTCAAGTCATTAGTCCTGGTTAAAATCCTGGCAGAAATAATGTTTTATGTCATGTGTATTTTTATATTTGGTTTAGTATTTGGGCTGATGGTGGTTGCTTCTAACCCGTCCCCCTATTTTGGTGCGCTTGGGCTTGTTGTTGTCTCTGGTATGGGGTGTGGTATGTTGGTAGGACATGGGGCTCCTTTTTTATCTTTGGTGCTATTTTTAATTTACCTTGGGGGCATGTTAGTTGTATTTGCATACTCAGCAGCCTTGGCTGCTGAGCCTTATCCAGAGGCTTTAGGAAGCCGGTCTGTGATGCTTAATGCTGGGGTATATCTAGGAGGGGCTTTAATTGGAGCAAGTTTTTTCTGAGGGGGGTGGTTTGACGGCCTTTGGCCGACAGCAGATGAGGCGGGAGAGCTTTTAATGAGCCGTGCTGATGCAGGGGGTGTTGCTTTGATGTACTCATTTGGGGGGTTAATGTTAATTTTAAGTGGGTGGGTGCTTTTATTAACCCTGTTTGTGGTGCTTGAGGTTTGCCGGGGGTCCAGTCGGGGGGCGCTTCGGGCTGTTTAAAGGCTAAGGAGCAAGAGGGCAAGGGGGATTGTTAGGAAAAAGGAGGCCAAGAACGTTTTTACTATGCCTTGTTGGGCATTACTTGTTGTGGTAATAAGGGGGAGGTTAGTTGTGTGGACGGCCTTAGGCCCAGCTTTTTCTAATCATGTCTGGTCTACTATTTGTGTGGCTACATACTGGCCCAGGAGAAGACTAGCTTTTGGTGGTAGTCGGTGAATAATTGCAGGAAAGAACCCTAGCATGTTGGAGAAGTGGTGAGTCAGACTGTCTGCGGCAGGTTTAAACTGCTTGCTTGTGAGGCTAGCAAGCTCAAGGGCAAGTAGAAGGCCTGTAATTGTTACGAGGAGGGCTGAAAGTTTAAGAAGTGGGGGTATTGTTATAACTGGTGTTTTGGGGAGAATAATGTTGGATGTAATAAGGAGGCCGGCAATGATGCTTCCTCAGGCTAAGCGCTTAATTGGGTTGATCACAGCTTTGTTGTTCTCATTAATGGGGGGAAGGGGGCTAAAACGCGGGTGGCCTATTGAAACAAAAAATACAACACGTAGGCTGTAGATGGCAGTAAAAGAGGTTGCAAGTAGGGTAAGGACAAGGGCTCAGGCATTTAGGTAGGAGGTGTTTAGGGCTTCAATAATGGCGTCTTTTGAGAAGAAGCCTGCAAGAAAGGGGGTGCCTGTGAGGGCAAGGCTGCCGATTGTGAGACATGAAGAGGTGAAGGGAGTAAGGTGATGTATTCCCCCCATTTTGCGGATGTCTTGTTCATCATTTAAGCTGTGAATAATTGACCCAGAGCACAAGAAGAGTATTGCTTTAAAGAATGCATGGGTGCAGATGTGTAGGAAGGCGAGCTGTGGCTGGTTAAGGCCAATTGTTACTATTATAAGGCCTAGCTGGCTGGAGGTTGAAAAAGCAACAATTTTCTTGATATCGTTTTGGGTTAAAGCACAAGTAGCTGTGAATAGTGTTGTGATGGCGCCTAGGCATAAGCAGGTTGTTAAAATAAAGGGGTTGTTTTCTATGAGAGGGCTTATTCGAACCAGTAAAAAAATTCCAGCTACAACTATAGTACTAGAGTGAAGTAGGGCAGAGACCGGCGTAGGGCCCTCTATTGCAGAGGGCAGTCACGGATGAAGTCCAAATTGGGCTGACTTGCCTGTGGCGGCAAGGATTAGCCCCAGGAGGGGGTAGGTAAGGTCTGTGTTTTTAGAAGCTAAAAAAATCTGTTGTATTTCCCATGAGTTGAGGTTTGTGGCCATTCAAGCTATGGCAAAGATTAGGCCAATATCGCCAATTCGGTTGTATAGGACTGCTTGAAGAGCTGCTGTGTTGGCATCTGCTCGGCCATATCATCACCCAATCAGGAGGAATGACATGATTCCAACGCCTTCTCAGCCAATAAAAATCTGAAATATGTTGTTGGCAGTAACAAGGATAATTATTGCAATTAAAAAGGTTAGGAGGTATTTGAAAAAGCGGTTTATGTTGGGGTCTGCATGTATGTATCATGAGGCAAATTCTAGAATGGACCAGGTCACATACAGGGCTACTGGTGTAAAGATAACTGAGTAAAAGTCAAATTTTAGGCTAATGTTAATGTCAAAGGTGAGCGTATTTATTCAGCTTCAGCTGGTGATAATTGTTTCTGCGCCCTCAGTAGTAAATAGAAAGAGGGGTAGTAGGCTAATTAGAAATGCCAGCTTTACAGCAGTTTTTACTTGGATAAGGGCCCAGGTGTTGTTTTTTGGGGTGGGTGAAAGGGTTGTAATAAGGGGGTAAAGGAGGAGGGTGAAGATAAGAATAAGACTTGAGGTTGCCATGGTAGAAGTGAAGTGCATAGCTTTTACTTGGATTTGCACCAAGAGTTTTTGGTTCCTAAGACCAATGGATGCGCTGTTATCCTTTAAAAGCACTCGAGGGAGCTCCGGAGTTCAACCGAGGTTACGAGGGTTAGCAGTCTTCGTTGCTTGCAAGCCTCTCTCGGTGGGCAAGGGGATTTTAACCTCTGTTTCTAGAATCACAATCTAGTGTTTTTGTTAAACTATGCCTACAGAGGGTTCAACCTCAGATTAAGGCTGGTTTCATGATTAGGAGGAGGAGGGGGAGGGTGTGAAGTGTCAGGAGAAGGTGCTCTCGTGTGTGGGAGGGGTCAATCGCCACTATGTGTAAAGGAAGTGGCCCCCGTTGTGTCATAAGAAATATATATAATGAGTAGCCCGCAGTGATTAGGGTGCCAGCCCCTGTAAGAATAATAGTGAACCACGACCAGTTGAATAGGGATGAGATGATTATTAGTTCTCCCATAAGGTTTGGGAGTGGAGGAAGAGCTAAGTTTGCTAGACTTGCAGTAAATCACCATGTGGTTATTAGGGGAAGTGCCATTTGTAGTCCTCGGGCTAGAACTATGGTTCGGGTGTGGGTTCGTTCATAGTTGGTGTTAGCTAGGCAGAATAAGGCTGAGGAAGTCAAGCCGTGTGCAATTATAAGAATAAGAGCGCCAGTGAGCCCCCAGGGTGTTTGAAGTAAAATTCCTGCTGCTACAAGGCCTATATGTCCCACAGATGAGTAGGCAATTAGGGATTTGAGGTCTGTCTGCCGTAGGCAGATTGACCCTGTTATAACCACACCTCAGAGGGCTAAAATTAAAAAGGGGTAGCTAAGCTGCTTGGTTAGGGGTTCAAGAATAGTCATTATCCGCATTATGCCATAGCCTCCCAGTTTTAGTAAAACAGCGGCTAGTACTATTGAGCCGGCAATGGGAGCTTCAACATGTGCTTTTGGCAGTCAAAGGTGTATTCCATATAGGGGCATTTTAACTAAGAAAGCTAAAAGGCACCCAGCCCACCAAAGTTTGTCAGCAAGGGAAACTATTGGAAAATAAGGGGAGCATTGCAGGGTTAGTAGGGAGAGGCTGCCTGTTGTGGTTTGCAGGAGGAGGAGGGCCACTAGAAGGGGGAGGGAGCCGGCGAGGGTATAAAACAGGAAGTATGTGCCAGCATTTAGGCGTTCTGCTTGATTACCCCAGCGTGTGATTAAGACTAGTGTTGGGACAAGGGTTGCTTCAAACATAATATAAAAAAGAATTACTTCTGTGGCAGAAAATGCTAAGATTAGGAAGATTTGCAGGGAGGTTAACAGAGTAATGTACATGCGTTGGCGGCTAAGTGGCTCCTGTGCTGTATGATTCTGGCTGGCAAGAATTATTAGGGGGAGTAGTCAGCAAGTTAGGACTAATAGGGGGGTGGACAATGGGTCTAGGGCTATGTGTTGATTAAGGGATATTCATCCTGTCTCAAAGGTGTTGTTAAGTCAAGTTAAGCTGATTAGGGCAATAAGTAAGCTGTGTGCCAGGGCAGCTGGCCATACTAGCTTTTTAGGGGATAGCCATGTGGCGGGGATCAGCATAATTGTTGGGAGCAGTACTTTTAGCATTGCAAGAGGTTGAGGTTCTTTAGGCGGTCAGTGCCATGTGTTCGGGCAGTAGCAACTAGAAGGGCTAGGCCTGCACTTGCTTCACATGCTGAAAATGCTAAAAGAAGCATAGGGGAGGCTGAAAAGCTTGTTGTGTTAAGCTCTAGTGTTCATAAAGAGAGGGCAATAAATAGGGAAAGTATCATGCCTTCTAGGCAAAGGAGGGTGGATAAGAGATGTGTGCGGTGGAATGCAAGTCCAGCTAGGCCTAGAAGGAATGCTGTTGAAAAGGTAAAATGTGCTGGGGTCATTAGGTAATTGTGGACTCTAACCACGAGCTTTTGAGCCGAAATCAAATATTTTAATTAAAATAATTACCTATTCGGCCCATTCAAGGCCCCCTTGAAGTCATTCATAGATTAGGCCGATAGTTAAGAGGATAAGGAGGAATGTTGCCCAAAAAAAAGTTGAGGCAGGGAGAGGGAGCTGGTCTCCTCATGGAAGGGGGAGGAGGAGGGCAATTTCAAGGTCAAAGAGGAGGAAAAGAATGGCAACTAAAAAGAAGCGCATTGAGAAGGGGAGACGGGCGGTTCCTAGGGGGTCAAAGCCACACTCATAGGGGGACGTTTTTTCTTGGTCTGGGCTAATTAGGGGGAGTCAGAAGGAGACAATTGCAAGTACAGCTGATAGGGCAGTGGCAATAAAAATTACAGTAGTAATTAAATTCATTATCTTTCCTTGGATTTTAACCAAGACCTGGTGATTGGAAGTCACTGATACTAGCTTTAGTACTAGAAAGATAGGATCCTCATCAGTAGATAGAGATATAAAGGAAGAGTCATACAACGTCTACAAAGTGTCAGTATCAAGCTGCTGCTTCAAAGCCAAAGTGGTGCTCAACTGTAAAATGGTAGTTAATCTGTCGTAGAAGACACACAGCTAGGAAAGTGGTTCCAATAATGACATGTAGTCCGTGGAAACCGGTGGCTACAAAGAAGGTTGAGCCATAAACACTGTCAGCAATTGTGAAAGGGGCTTCATAGTATTCTATTGCTTGTAAAAATGTAAAGTAGCCCCCTAAAAGGATTGTTAGGGCAAGGCTTTGGATGGCTTGTTTTCGCTCTCCTTCCATAATGCTGTGGTGGGCTCATGTGACAGTAACTCCAGAGGCAAGAAGGACTGCTGTATTTAGTAGTGGGACTCCAAATGGGTCTAGTGGTGTGATCCCAGTTGGGGGTCAGCAACCTCCAATCTCAGGGGTTGGGGCTAGGCTTGAGTGGAAGAAAGCTCAAAAGAACCCAAGGAAAAAAAAGACTTCTGAAGTAATGAAGAGGATCATACCATAACGAAGGCCTTTTTGCACAGGGGGTGTGTGGTGTCCTTGATAGGTCCCTTCTCGCACAATGTCTCGTCATCATTGGTACATGGTTAAAAGAAGTAAAATTGTGCCTAGAATTATTAGGGTTGTTGTATTATAGTGAAATCATATGGCAAGGCCAGAGGTTATTAGGAGGGCGGCAACAGCTCCTGTAAGAGGTCATGGGCTAGGGTCTACTATGTGATATGCATGTGCTTGGTGGGCCATTAAACATTTTCTTGTAGGTATAGGCTTAGTAGTAGTACAAATACATAGGCCTGAATTATTGCTACTGCCACTTCTAAAATCGTGAGGAGTAGAAGAATAACTGAAGTAGTAATTGCAACTGCTGGTATTAAAGGCAGGAGAACAAAAGCAGCTGTGGCAATTAGTTGCATTAGAAGGTGGCCAGCTGTTAGGTTGGCAGTGAGTCGGACGCCCAGGGCAAGGGGGCGAATGAACAAGCTAATTGTTTCGATAATAATTAAAACAGGAATAAGGGGCACAGGTGTACCTTCTGGCAGAAGGTGGCCTAAGGCAGCTGTGGGCTGATTACGTAGCCCAATTAGTACAGTGCCTAGTCAAAGGGGTACTGCAAGTCCTATATTGAGAGAGAGCTGTGTTGTAGGGGTAAAAGTGTATGGGAGAAGCCCTAGTATGTTTAAGGAAATAAGGAAGAGCATTAGAGAGGCAAGAATTAATGCTCATTTGTGGCCTCCTACATTTACAGGTAAAAGAAGTTGTGATGTGAAACGATTAATGAATCATCCTTGTAAGGTTAACAAGCGGTTGGTTAGTCAACGGGGGGCTGGTGACGGAAATAAGAGTCAGGGGAGGACAAAAGCCAAGGCCATCAGAGGAATGCCTAGGAGAGAGGGGCTTATAAATTGATCAAAGAAGCTAGTTATCATGGCCAGGATCAAGGGTCAGTTTTAGGGGCCTGAGTGCTTTGGGGTGTAGGCTCGTTTGGGAACGTGTGGTTTATTGTTTTTGGGACTACAATTACTAGAAATACCAGTCAGGAGAAAAGCAAAATTGAAAACCAAGGGGAGGGATTTAACTGTGGCATGTCGCTAGGGGTGGTTGGAAGGCACCAATCTTCAGCTTAAAAGGCTGACGCTGAGGTCCAGTTTAGCTTCTTAGCGAGGCATCTTCAAGTATTAGGGTGGATCAGTCTTGGAAGTATATTAGAGGTACTGCTTCAACTACAATTGGCATAAAGCTGTGGTTTGCTCCACAAATCTCTGAGCACTGACCATAAAATACGCCAGGGCGGGAGGCAATAAAGGCTGTTTGGTTTAAGCGCCCAGGAACTGCATCTATTTTTACACCGAGGGCAGGGACAGCTCATGAGTGAAGGACATCTTCTGCAGTAACTAGGACTCGTACAGGGGCTTCTGTCGGAACAACTATTCGATGGTCAACTTCCAGGAGTCGAAATTGGCCAGGGGCTAGGTCTTGTGTGGGGATCATATAGGAGTCAAAAGCAATCTCCTGGTAGTCAGTGTACTCATAGCTTCAATATCATTGGTGTCCAATTGCTTTTACTGAGAGGTGGGGGTTATTAATTTCGTCTATTAGGTAAAGAATTCGTAGGGAGGGCAGAGCAATAAGAATAAGAATAATAGCGGGAAGAACGGTTCAGATGATCTCAATTTCTTGAGAGTCCAAAATGTACATGTTTGTTAGTTTGGTAGAAACCATGGCAACAATAATGTAAAGGACAAGTGTGCTAATAAGGAAAACAATTATAAGGGCATGGTCGTGGAAATGAAGAAGTTCTTCTATTACAGGTGATGCTGCATCTTGAAAACCTAGTTGTGAGGGGTGGGCCATAATAAGGTACATGGGGGTTTAACCCATGATTCTGCCTTGACAAAGCAGTGTACTATCAGCTATACTAGTACCTTATTAAGAAAGTGACAGAGCGGTTATGTGGCTGGCTTGAAACCAGCAAATGGGGGATCAATTCCTCCCTTTCTCGTTAGTGGGCATGTTGAACTTGAACAAAGGCGGGCTCTTCAAAGGTGTGATAAGGCGGAGGGCAGCCGTGCAGTCACTCGATGTTTGTTGATGTTAGTTCTACAGAGGACACAACCCGTTTGGCAGCAAATGCTTCTCAGATGATGAAAAGGAATATAATTACAGCTGTTAGGGAGATGAGTGACCCTAAAGATGAGACTGTGTTTCACAGGGTGTAGGCGTCTGGGTAGTCTGAGTATCGACGGGGCATGCCTGCTAGGCCTAGGAAGTGTTGAGGGAAGAAGGTTAAATTTACTCCAACAAATATTACCCCAAAGTGAATTTTTGACCATGTCGAGTGGAGTGTGTAGCCAGAAAGAAGTGGGAATCAGTGTACAAACCCTGCTATAATAGCAAATACTGCTCCTATTGATAGGACATAGTGGAAGTGGGCTACGACATAGTAGGTGTCGTGGAGTATAATGTCAAGTGACGAGTTGGCCAATACAATGCCTGTTAGGCCTCCTACTGTAAATAAGAAGATGAACCCAAGGGACCATAGAAGGGGGGTTTCTCATTTGATTGCCCCTCCGTGCAGGGTTGCAAGTCAGCTGAAGACTTTTACTCCTGTTGGGATGGCAATAATTATTGTGGCAGATGTAAAATAGGCTCGTGTGTCCACATCCATCCCAACAGTAAACATATGGTGGGCTCACACAATAAACCCGAGCAGGCCGATGGCCATTATAGCCCAAACCATGCCCATATAACCAAAAGGTTCTTTTTTTCCTGCATAGTAGGCTACAATGTGCGAGATTATGCCAAACCCTGGAAGAATAAGAATGTAGACTTCGGGGTGCCCAAAGAATCAGAATAAGTGTTGGTACAGAATTGGGTCTCCTCCCCCTGCTGGGTCAAAGAAAGTTGTGTTTAGATTTCGATCCGTGAGTAGTATGGTAATTCCTGCGGCAAGCACAGGTAGGGATAAGAGAAGGAGGACTGCTGTAATCAGCACTGCCCAAACAAACAGAGGTGTTTGGTATTGTGAGATAGCAGGAGGTTTCATGTTTAGGATGGTTGTAATGAAGTTAATGGCTCCTAAAATGGAGGAGATTCCGGCGAGATGAAGTGAAAAGATTGTTAGATCAACAGAGGCCCCAGCATGTGCAAGGTTGCCTGCGAGAGGGGGGTATACAGTTCAACCAGTACCTGCCCCAGCTTCAACCCCTGAGGAGGCAAGCAGGAGAAGGAAAGAGGGGGGAAGAAGCCAGAAGCTCATGTTGTTTATTCGAGGGAAAGCCATATCGGGGGCACCAATCATTAAGGGGACTAATCAGTTTCCAAAGCCTCCAATCATAATTGGTATTACTATAAAGAAGATTATTACAAATGCATGAGCTGTTACAATAACATTATAGATCTGATCATCGCCTAGTAGCGCACCAGGCTGGCTTAGTTCTGCTCGGATTAGGAGGCTTAGGGCTGTGCCCACTATTCCGGCTCAAGCACCAAATACTAGATAAAGGGTGCCAATGTCTTTATGGTTAGTTGAGAAAAATCATCGTGTGATTGCCACAGGTAAAATGGCTGAGCAAGCAGTGGGTTGTAGCCCCATACACAGAGGTTTGAGTCCTCTTTTTACCAAGCCTTGAGGTGTTAACATATAGGGTTGCAAACCCTGAGTAGCAAATTGACGTTTGCCGGGGCTTTCCCCCGCCTTTTACAAGGCAGGCGGGGGAAAGGTTAGGCGGATGCTCGCTGGTTTGGGCACTTAGCTGTTAACTAAGAGTTTGAAGGATCGAGGCCTTCTCGTCTAGTAAGGCTTTAGCTTAATTAAAGTGTCTGTTTTGCATGCAGAAGATGTGGGTTAGTGTCCTACAAGTCTTATTCAGGGGCTGAGGGATTTTCACTCTCACTGAAGGCTTTGAAGGCCTTTGGTCTGTTGTTAGCCTAAGTCCCTTAGAGGGTGACAAGGGCAAGTATGGCTGGGGCCAGGGGCAGGAGGAGAGTTGTGGATAGGGCCGTGATGGTAATGGGAAGTGCTCGTTTTATTGAAGGGAGGCGTCAGGGGGTTGTGTTTGCAAGGTTATTGGGGGTGATAGTGAGTGTTATTGCATAGGAAAGGCGTAGATAAAAGTACAAGCTAAGTAAAGCAGTTAGAGCTGCGATGGTGGCAGTCATTGGAAGTTGCTGTTTTGTTAGCTCTTGTAAGATTAGTCATTTTGGTATAAAGCCTGTTATTGGAGGCAGGCCTCCGAGGGATAAAAGAAGAAGAGGTGCGATGGATGTAAGAAGGGGGGCTTTGGCTCAGGCTGTTGCAAGTGAATTAATATTTGTAGTAGTATTATAGTTGAAGATAAGGAAAAGGGAGGATGTCATGATCACATATGTAATAAGGGCTAAAAGGGTGAGTGAGGGGGTGAACTGTAAAATAATAAGTATTCAGCCTAGGTGGGCAATTGAAGAATAGGCTAAAATTTTTCGTAACTGGGTTTGGTTTAGCCCCCCTCAGCCCCCCACAAGGGTTGATGCGAGGCCTAGCAAAATTAGTACTTGTTGGTTGGCAGCTGGGATTTGAAGTAGTAGTGAAAAGGGGGCCAGCTTTTGTCAGGTGGAGAGGATTAGGCCTGTAAATAGGTCTAGGCCTTGGAGAACCTCTGGAAGTCAGGTGTGAAGGGGGGCTAGGCCAATTTTTAGTGCGAGGGCTAAAATGATAATTGTGGTTGGGATCGGGTGTGTTATTAGTTGGATGTCCCATTGGCCTGTTAGTCATGCGTTTGTTGTACTAGCAAATAATAGGGTGGCAGCAGCTGTGGCTTGTGTGAGGAAATATTTTGTAGTTGCCTCAGTTGCACGTGGGTGGTGTTGTTTGGCTATGAGGGGAATAATTGCGAGGGTGTTGATTTCTAAGCCCATTCATGCTACAAGCCAGTGGGAGCTGGTTAAAGTAATAGTGGTGCCTAGGAGCAGGCCAAAAAAGAGTAAGGCCAAGGTAAATGGGTTCATTAGCAAAGGAAGGGGTTTAACCAACATGTTTGGGGTATGGGCCCAAAAGCTTAATTAGCTGACTTTACTAGGAAGTGGTGTAGTGGAAGCACTGAGAGTTTTGATCTCTCTAGGTAGGGTTCAAATCCCTTCTTTCTAAGGAGTTGGGGGGACTTTAACCCCCATGAGTCACTCTATCAAAGTGGCCCTTTATTTCAGGCACAGCTCCTTTACAGGCAGGGGGGAAGTCCTGTAACGGACAAAGGGAGGGAAAGGTGCCAAATGACCAGTGCTAGTGTAAGGGGAAGGAAGCTTTTTCAGATTAGATGCATAAGTTGATCGTATCGGAATCGAGGGTAGGAGGCTCGCACTCAGAGGAATAGTACTGAAAGGAGGGCTGCTTTGGTTATAAGGTTAATAGAGGAGAGCTCTGGGAAGTGAGGGAGGTGGGAGGCTCCTATAAATAGGGTGGCAGAAAGGGTATTTATTAGAAGGATGTTAGCATACTCTGCAAGAAAAAATAGGGCAAAAGGGCCTCCTGCATATTCTACATTAAAGCCTGAGACTAGTTCTGATTCTCCTTCTGTAAGGTCAAAGGGGGCACGGTTAGTTTCTGCCAGGGTAGAAATGTATCATATGGCTGCAAGGGGCCAGGCAGGTATCAGGAGTCAGATGCCTTCTTGTGCAGTACTAAATATTTGAAGGGTAAAGCCTCCAGTAAAAATGATGGTGCTTAGTAGAATTAGGCCTAGGCTGACTTCATAAGAAATGGTTTGTGCAACGGCTCGTAGTGCACCAATTAGAGCATATTTTGAGTTTGAGGCTCAGCCTGATCCTAGGATAGAGTAGACAGCAAGGCTTGATAGGGCTAAAATGAATAAGATGCTTAGGCTTAGGTCTGTGACAGGATGGGGGAGGGGAATCGGGGCTCAAAGTGTAAGTGCAAGAGTGAGGGCAAGTATGGGTGCAAGGAGGAATAGGATGGGGGAGGAGGTGGCAGGGCGTACTGGCTCTTTGATAAATAGTTTTACACCATCAGCAATGGGCTGCAGTAGGCCATATGGTCCTACAATGTTAGGGCCTTTTCGTAGTTGTATATAGCCAAGCACTTTCCGTTCCAGGAGGGTTAAAAATGCTACAGCTAGGAGCACTGGAACAATGTAGGCAAGTGGGTTGACAACATGTGTCAAAATTGTAGTGATCATAGTTAAGAAGAGGATTTGAACCTCTGTAAAAAGGGCTTAGGTCTTTTGCACTGTCCGGGCTCTGCCACCTTAACTTGCCTTAATCTCTGGCAGGGTTTGAATGCCCTGTTACCTGTTTTAGTTGGTGGCACCAGGTGAGGGGGAGGCTTGCTTGTAGCATGGGCCCCTTCTTTTCGGTCCTTTCGTACTAGAAAAGAACATTCATAGATAGAAACTGACCTGGATTTCTCCGGTCTGAACTCAGATCACGTAGGACTTTAATCGTTGAACAAACGAACCCTTAATAGCGGCTGCACCATTAGGATGTCCTGATCCAACATCGAGGTCGTAAACCCCCTTGTCGATATGGGCTCTAAAAGGGGATTGCGCTGTTATCCCTAGGGTAACTCGGTCCGTTGATCAGCTTTGCTGGATCTTGTTGGTCAGATGTTCTGTCTGCTAGAGCTGTGGCTCTTGCTTTAAGGAGGAGAAGCCTCCATTCCACATGGGGGATTTTTGTTGCCCCGCGGTCGCCCCAACCAAAGACATAGGGGCAGGCATTATTTTGTTATTTCTGTTGTTCTAGCTGTTTTACATAGGCTGCCTTGTGTCTCAAGCTCCATAGGGTCTTCTCGTCTTATGGAAAAATTCCTGCTTCTGCACAGGAAGATCAATTTCATTGACTGGAAAAAGGAGACAGCTTAGCCCTCGTTATGCCATTCATACAGGTCTTCATTTAAAAGACAAGTGATTACGCTACCTTTGCACGGTCAAAATACCGCGGCCGTTAAACTGTGTGTCACAGGGCAGGCGGGACCTCTTATTTGTTTTTTACAAGAGGCGATGTTTTTGGTAAACAGGCGAGGCCAGTGTTTGCCGAGTTCCTTCTTTTTCTTTTAGTCTTTCCTAAAACACACCTGTGTAGGGTTAACGCTGTGTAGTTGAGGGGCTTTCTTGTTTAAATTAGGCTGGTTCAATACCCTCTTTGGTTGGGGGCGTTAATTTTCAGTGGGGGTTCGTTCTGATGTATACAGGTGTTAGGAGAGTAGCATTACTCTTATTACTCATGTTAGCAGGGTCAGTTCCATGGGTGCATGGAAGGGCTTACTAGTTTTTAGGGGCTTAAGATAGCATTATCGGAATTATAGGGGAGGTTTAATTGAGCTTTAACGCTTTCGGCATAGGTGGCTGCTTTTAGGCCCACTAAGTTAAGGCTCCTTTCAAGTTTTGATCTTTAGCCTTCTTAGGAAAGTTGTTTCTTTTTTCAAGGGGGCTGTCCCCCCTTTGAATAACTCTTTAACTTTCTTTGTGTTTCAAAGGGTGAAAACGGGGTGTAAGTAAAGAAGCGTTAAAGGCTGAACTCCTATTCGTTTTGTAGGCAACCAGCTATAACTGAGCTCGGTAGGTCTGTCACCTCTACTCAAGGATCTTCCCACTCTTTTGCTACAGAGACGGGTTTGCCCCAATGGGCTGTCCTGGGGTAGCTCGCTCAGTTTCGGGGGCTCAAACTAAAGTGCACTTTGCCTGAGAACTACTGACTAAGTCATGATGCAAAAGGTACGAGGGGGTGTCTCTGCTTCTTTTCTCTTTACTGGGCTTTTTCATCTCTCTTTCAGCTTTCCCTTGCGGTACTTTTTCTATTGCGTCAAGTGCCCCTTTTCTGTCGCCCATACTAGGGGGGTAAAATGGTTTGTTTAATGTGCATTAGGGCATAAGTGGTTATTTATGTTGGTTGTTGATTTTAGAAGGTGAGCTAGCTGTTAGGAGGTGCTCAGTTCGGCCCGACTTGCACGGGCATCTTCTCAGTGTAAGGGAGATGCTATACTTTTTAGCTACGTTCTGATTTTTCCAAGTGCACCTTCCGGTACACTTACCATGTTACGACTTGCCTCCCCTTTATTTTGTTTGTTAATTATTTATGTGCTTGTTTTTATTTGGGGAGAGTGACGGGCGGTGTGTGCGCGCTTCAGGGCCGGTTTCAGGAGGGCACTCTTTTCCCTCCTTACTGCTAAATCCTCCTTTGAATGTCTGTTTCAGGGCATTGTTCGTGTTCACTGGGGCAGTGAATGTAGCCCATTTCTTCCCTTCTCGTGCGCTACACCTCGACCTGGCGTTTTGGGCTGTGCCAATTGTGCTCACTATTGGGCCTTCATAGGGTAAGCTGACGACGGCGGTATATAGGCGGGAATAACAAGAGAAGGTGAGGTTTAACGGGGGTTATCGGTTTTAGAACAGGCTCCTCTAGGTGGGTCTAAAGCACCGCCAAGTCCTTTGGGTTTTAAGCTGGGGCTCGTAGTCCCCTGGCAAGCAAAGATGTATTTTATTGCTTGTGTTTAAGGCCAGGCATAGTGGGGTATCTAATCCCAGTTTGTGTCCTAGCTTTCGTGAGGTAATAGTGTTTAAAGTCACTTTCGTTGAAGGGTCTCCTGTCTTCGGGAGCATATGACAGCTTTGAAGATGTTTGACTTTAGTAAAAACATATATTAATCACTTTTTATGCCGAAATTTGTCAACTTGGGCCTCTCGTATAACCGCGGTGGCTGGCACGAGTTTAACCGGCCCTCTTGTCTTTAACTAAGTCAAGCTTACACTCATCGCTTAATGTTTATTACTGCTGAAGTCCCATGGGGGTGTGGCTTAGCAAGGCGTTGTGGGCTGATAAGGGAGAAAATCGTGCCTAATGCCTGCTCCTTCTTTCCAGTGGTTGGAATAAATAGGGCATTCTCACAGGGATGCGGATACTTGCATGTATAAATATAGTCAAAGCTGACAGTAAAGTCAGGACCAAGCTTTTGTGCTTACGGAGCTTTCTAGGGCCCATCTTAACATCTTCAGTGTTATGCTTTAGTTAAGCTACGTTGGC